TTTTTCAGAAATGATAGAACGGAAAATTTCTTTGTACACGAAAGAAAAACTATGTCACGGGAATCTCTATAACTATTGGGTTTTTGCCAATGAACAAAAAAAGTACAACTTGAACAACGAATTGATCAGTCGAATCAAAATTCTAGAAAAAGAAAAGGTTTTTCTGGATATGGTAGAAAAAAGGACCAGATTATGCGATGATGAGAATGAACAAGAATACTTACCAAAAATATATGATCCTTTTTTGAACGGACCATATCGAGGAACAATAAAAAAATTCGATTTACGTGAAATCATTCATGATTTCATCACTTCGACAGAAACATTTGATTCCATAGAAATGTTCTGGATAAATAAGATTCATGATCTATTTCCTAAGCATTCTCGAGAATTTGAACATAAAAAGAATCCATTTCGCGGGGAATCCTTTTTGAATTCTAATTTTTTTATTGATAATTACTTAACCTCAATTGATGAATTATCTTTTGAATACGAACAAGAAATTGATTCAGAAAAGAAAGAAAAATCTTTGCAATTTGGATTCGATGAAATTACAACTGATCCAAACGATCAAACAACACTAAAAAAAAAATCCATTGAAATGGAAGAAATCAGTAAAAATGTTTCTCGATGGTCATACAAATTGATTGATGTTTCGGAAGAAGAAGAAGAGGAAGAGGAAGAAGAAAATGAAGAGGGATCGATGGGAAAAACGGACATTCGTTCAAGAAAAGGCAAACGAGTGGTAATTTATACTGATGATCAGAGTGATAATCCTAGCACTAATACTAATGATACTAGTACTAGTGAAGAAGAAGAAGAAGAAGCTTTGATACGTTACTCACACCAATCAGACTTTCGTCGTGGTCTAATCAAAGGATCCATGCGTGCGCAAAGACGTAAAATAGTTATTTGGGAAATGTTTCAAGCAAATGCGCATTCTCCCTTTTTTTTGGATCGAATAGACAAAACGGTTTTTTTTTCTTCTTTTGTTTTCTCTAATATGATGAATCGCATTTTTAGGAATTGGGTAGGGGAAAATCCAGAATTTCAAATTGCTGATTTTGAAGAGAAAAATACAAAAAAAAGGGAAAAAACAAACAAAGAGAAAGAAGAAAAAAATAAACGAATAGCAATATCCGAAACCTGGGATACTTTTATATTTACTCAAATAATAAGAGGTTCAATGTTAGTAACCCAATCCTTTCTTAGAAAATATATTATATTACCTTCATTGATAATAGCTAAAAATGTCGGCCGTATGTTATTATTCCAATTCCCCGAGTGGTACGAAGATTTGAAGGAGTGGAATAGAGAAACACATATTTTTTGTACCTATAATGGTGTTCAATTATCAGAAACAGAATTTCCCCAAAATTGGTTAACAGACGGTATTCAGATAAAGATTCTATTTCCCTTCTGTCTGAAACCTTGGCAAGGAGCTAAGGTACACTCTCATCATAGAGATAAAATGCGGAAAAAAACACAAAAGGACAATTTTTGTTTTTTAACAGTTTTTGGAAAAGAGGCAGACCTACCTTTTGGTTCTGCCCGAAAACGACCTTCTTTTTTTGAACCTATTTATAAAGAAATTAAAAAAAAAAAAAGAGAAGTAAAAATGCAATTGTTTGGAGTTCTAAGAGTTTTCAAAGAAATAATAAAATGGTTTCTAAAAGTTTCAAAAGAAAAAACAATATGGGTCATGAAACTAGTTATAAACCTAATAATGAAGGAATTTGAAAATGTAATAAACTCCATTTTTTTATTTAACCGGGGGGGGGGGTCTGAATTAAATGAAAACATAAAAGATTCAAAAATGAATGATAAGATCATCCACGAATCGACCATTCAAATTCGATTTACTAATTTAGAAAATTATTCATTCATAGAAACAAAAATGATGGATCTTGCTAATAAGACAATCACAATTAGGACTCAAATTGAAGGAATCACAAAAGACAAAAAAAGAAAAATTCTAACTTGTGATAATAGATCGGAATCGCAGAAGGCTGTTTGGCAAATATTTAAAAGACAGAATATACGATTAATACGTAAATCACATTATTTTATGAAATCCTTCATTGAAAAAGTATACATAGGTATCTTACTATATACCATTAAGATTCCCAAGATTAATGCCCAAGTTTTATTTGAATCAAGAAAAATGATCAATCAATCCATTTCTAATGATGAAACAAATCAGGAAAGAATTGAGAAAAAAAATCAAAATACAATCAACTTTATTTCGACTATCAAAAAGTTTTTTTATAATAAAAATATTAGTCATAATGATAAAAGTATTTATTGTGACTTATCTTCGTTGTCTCAAGCATATGTATTTTACAAATTATCACAAACAAAATTACTTAACAAGTATCACTTAAAATCTGTGTTTCAGTATCACGACAACTATCCTTTTCTTAGGGATAGAATCAAAGATTATTGTATGATCCAGGGAATATTGGATTCCAAACTAAGGCATAAGAAAATTAAGACTAAGAAGAATAAATGGAAAAATTGGTTAGGGGCGCATTTTCAATACAATTTCTCTCATACCAAGTGGTCTCCGTTAGTCCCCGAAAAATGGCGAAATAGGATCAACCAACGTCGTACGCTTCAAAAAAAATACTCAACGAAATTAGATTTATATAAAAAAGAAAAAACCCAATTAAATTCTTATGTAAAAAAAAATTCCTATACAGTAAATTCATTGATGAGTCAAAAAGAAAAATGGAAAAAACACTACGGATATGATCTTTTATCATATGATTATATAAATAATGGGGATAGTAGGGACTCAGATATTTCTGGATCAACATTACAAATAAATGAGGACCACAAAATTCCATATAATTTAAATATGCCTAAACCCGAATCATTTTATGGATTAATAAGTTTAGCCATTGATGATTATATAGAAAAAAGATATATTATTGGTACGCATAAAAATGCGGATAGAAAATATTTCGATTGTGGAAGTTGTCTTAGAAATAATATCAACATTAAGGCTTGGGCCAATACACATATCGATACCAAGATTAAAAAAAATGTTACAACCAAAACGAATAATAATAATTATAACATATTTGAAAAAAAAGAAACTTTGTCTTTTACAATTCATCACGAAATTGATTCATACCCATCCAATCAAAAATGTGCTTTTTTTGATTGGATGGGTATGAATCAAAAAGGGTTATATCGTACAATATCAAAATCAAAGCTAAACCCCTCGTTTTTCCCAGAATTTGTGCTACTTTTTGATGTCTATAAGATGAAACCGTGGATCATACCAATCAAATTACTTGTTTTTCATTTTTATGGAAATGCAAATATTAGTAAAAATGACAAGATCAGCGTAAATAAAAAAAATCTTCCTATACTATCTGATAAAACTGATAAAAATAAAAAAGAATATATTGAATTAGAAAATTCTAACAAAAAAAAAAATGAAAAACAGGACCAAGGGGATCTTGTATCAGATCTACGAAAACAAAACAAAAAGAAAAATATTGAAGAAGATTACCCGACATCAGACATTAAAAAGGGTAAAAAGAAAAAACAATTCAAGAACAAGAACAAGGTAGAAGAGGAACTGGGTTTCTTCCTGAAAAATAATTTCATTTTTCAATTAAGATGGGTTGACCCTTTGAATCAAAGAATAATGAATAATATCAAGGTATATTGTTTCCTACTTAGACTGATGGATCCAAAGGAAATTGCTATATACTCAATTGAAAGAGGAGAGATGCATCTGGATCTAATGTTGATTCCACAAAAGCTCACCTTGCAAGAATTGATAAACAAAGGAATGTTTATTATTGAACCAATTCGTCTATCAAAGAAAGTCAAATTTATGAAAAAATTTATTACATATCAAACTATAGGTATTTTATTGGTTGATAAGAGTAAGCACCAAACTAATGAAAAATGCATAAAAGAGGGATATGTTGATAAAAATAATTTTGATGGAACCGGTGGACAACACAACGATATACTTGTGAATGGAAAAAAAAATCATTATGATTTCCTTGTTCCTGAAAATATTCTATCTCCCAGACGTCGTAGAGAGTGGAGAATTCTAATTTGTTTCAATTCCCAGAGTTGGAATGTTGTGGATAAAAATAAAAAATTTTGCAATCAAAACAACATAAGAAACTGTGGACAATTTTTGAATAAGGACAAGCATTTTAATATGGATGCAAATAAATTAATCAAATTCAAATTATTTCTTTGGCCCAATTATCGATTAGAAGATTTAGCTTGTATGAATCGGTATTGGTTTGATACCGATAATGGCAGTCGTTTTAGTATGTCAAGGATACATATGTATCCGCGATTCTGAATTAGTTAATTCAGAACAGAATAAGTTATAAGTACATTTTCTATGTATCACATGACATAGAAAGTCAAAAGAAAAATATATGCATATTATACATATCATGACACCGATTTAATTAAATATCAATGGATTTCGGAAGAAATCGACAGAATCCCTTTTTCCCTAAAAAACAAAAAAAGAATTTTCTTTTGGGAATGTATAAATGTATTATCTCTTTCTATCCAAATCAAATGAAAAATTTGATTTGGATAACATAACTAAAAAAAAGAAAGAAAATTTGATTTTATAAATATATATAAATATATTATATAATATAAAATATATAAAATAAATGAAAGCAAAGTAGTGTATATGAATAAATACAAATTTTTGTGTGTACTAGATTAAAATGACTAGTATAATTATTATTTTTCCTGATCGAGAAAATCCACGGAAAAGAAAAAAAATAGAAAAATTGGTTTTTTATGATCAAAAATGCATTCATATTGGTTATTCCACAAGAAGAAAAAGAAGAAAACTGTGGGTCTGTTGAATTTCAAGTTTTAGGGTTTAGCAATAAGATACGGAGACTCACTTTACATTTGAAATTACATAAAAAAGATTTTTTATCACAAAGAGGTCTACGAATAATTCTGGGAAAACGTCAACGGCTGCTGAATTATTTGTCAAAGAAAAATAGAGTACGCTATAAGAAATTAATTGATCGGTTAAATATCCGGGAGTCAAAAACTCGTTAATGAAAATGAAAAATTTTAAGATTGGTTTGAATTTTTTTTATTAGTTATTAGATTTTTCATTTTGATGAACCTCGTTTTGAGAAATTCATGGAATGGAATAACAAATTAAGGAAGAAAAGATATGACTGTACCGGCTACAAGAAAAGATTTCATGATAGTTAATATGGGTCCTCACCACCCATCCATGCACGGAGTTCTTCGACTGATCCTTACTCTCGATGGTGAAGATGTTATTGACTGTGAACCCATATTGGGCTATTTACACAGAGGAATGGAAAAAATAGCGGAAAATCGAACAATTATACAATATTTGCCTTATGTAACACGGTGGGATTATTTAGCCACTATGTTCACAGAAGCAATAACGGTAAATGCACCAGAACGATTGGAAAGTGTTCAAGTACCTAAAAGAGCTAGTTATATTAGAGTAATTATGCTGGAACTTAGTCGTATAGCTTCTCATTTATTATGGCTAGGGCCTTTTATGGCGGATATCGGTGCGCAAACTCCCTTTTTCTATATTTTCAGAGAGAGGGAATTGCTGTATGATCTATTCGAAGCCGCCACAGGTATGCGAATGATGCATAATTATTTCCGTATCGGGGGAGTAGCTGCCGATCTACCTTATGGATGGATAGATAAATGTTTGGATTTCTGCGATTATTCTTTAACAGGAATTGTTGAATATCAAAAACTTATTACACGGAATCCTATTTTTTTGGAACGAGTGGAAGGAATAGGCATTATTGATGGAGAGGAAGCAATAAATTGGGGTTTATCAGGACCAATGTTACGAGCTTCTGGAATCCAATGGGATCTTCGTAAAGTTGATCCTTATGAGTGTTACAATAAGTTCGATTGGAAGGTTCAATGGCAAAAAGAAGGAGATTCGCTAGCTCGTTATTTAGTACGAATCGGCGAAATGGGGGAATCCATAAAAATTATTCAACAGGCTCTAGAAGGAATTCCTGGGGGACCCTATGAGAATTTAGAAGTCAGACGCTTTAATAGGGAAAAAAATTCCCAATGGAATAATTTTGAATATAGATTTATTACCAAAAAACTTTCTCCCAATTTTGAATTATCAAAACAAGAACTTTATGTGAGAGTAGAAGCACCAAAAGGAGAATTAGGAATTTATTTGATAGGAGATAGTAGTGTGTTTCCCTGGAGATGGAAAATTCGTCCACCAGGTTTCATAAATTTGCAAATTCTTCCTCAACTAATTAAAAGAATGAAATTGGCTGATATCATGACGATACTAGGTAGTATAGATATTATTATGGGAGAAGTTGATCGTTGAAATGATAATTGATACTATAGAAGTACAAGCTATCAATTCTTTTTCTAGATCGGAATCTTTAAAAGAAGTCTATGGACTAATATGGATCCTTGTCCCCATTTTAACCCTTATATTGGGAGTCACTATGGGGGTACTGGTAATTGTTTGGTTAGAAAGAGAAATATCTGCAGCAATACAACAACGTATTGGTCCGGAATATGCCGGACCATTGGGAATTCTTCAAGCTCTAGCAGATGGGACCAAACTACTTTTTAAGGAGGACCTTCTCCCATCTAGAGGAGATATTCGTTTGTTTAGTGTCGGACCGTCTATAGCGGTCATATCAATTTTACTAAGTTATTTAGTAATTCCTTTTGGATATCAACTTGTTTTAGCCGATCTCAGTATAGGTGTTTCTTTATGGATCGCCATTTCAAGTATTGCTCCTATTGGACTTCTTATGTCAGGATATGGATCGAATAATAAATATTCCTTTTCAGGTGGTCTGCGAGCTGCTGCTCAATCTATTAGTTATGAAATACCATTAACTCTATGTGTGTTATCAATATCTCTACGTGTGATTCGTTGGAACATGAACCTTTCCCCCTTTCTATAAATAAAATAAGGGAGTTGAATAGATTGAATGAATATTTGCATTTTTTTATTCATTATTAGGTTCGATAAATTAAACCAGATAGTCATCTGAGTAAAATAAAACTGCTTCCAGATTTGCAGTAAGAAGATAAAATCTCATTCCCTATGTACAAGAATAAAGTGGAAGTAAACATAAATAGTATAAACTATTTACCCCAAGATTGATATTCTTTGATTAGTCATCATATCTTGAAGCGGGTACAAAAGATCGACTGTATGGGGTTTCTACTACTGTCTTGTCTATCTTACCATACTGGGGATCAATCAAAAATCAGTGAACAGTTAGAAACACCAAGGTACACAAAAGATTAGTAATGGAGATAATGTAAGGTATCAAAAAAAGGTATTTTTGCATAAATTTTTTGATAAAACGAATCATAATGAGGGCTCTAAGTTAGTAGAAATGATGAAGCAGTACTTCCCCGCGATTCCGATCTAGAGTATGCTCCTATTCACTGATTAAAGAAATGATTATCAAAAACGAATTAATCTTTTATTTCTTTCTTTTTTTAGAGTACCTTCCTCTGAGAAAGAAGACCAGAAAAAAAGGAAATGATAAAAAATGGATGAAAATAATAAAATATTTTTATTTATTATTTTTTTGCCATCCATATCTATACATACAGAATTCTTATCACGAATTTTGAACTAATGCCTAATTTGTTCTTTATATTTATTGGTATAACGAGTATTTTATTAAAGGGTTAAGTTATTATCAAACAAAGAGAAATTGAAATAATAATGGATGAGATAAATTCAGAAGCGCCCTTTTTTACTCTAGCAGACGGAATTCCATTGGTCTAATTTGAGACTTTCTGATGTATCTTTATTTCGTTTATCATCCAAAGATAGTGATAATACAGAACAAGTCCTTACTTGCATTTATTTGTGGCCATAGAGGAGCCGTATGAAGCGGAGGTCTCATGTACGGTTTTGGAATAGCGATTCCAGCAGTCATGTTATTATCGACTATGATTATCTAACAGTTCAAGTACAGTTGATATAGTTGAGGCACAGTCAAAATATGGTTTTTGGGGGTGGAATCTTTGGCGTCAGCCTATAGGATTTATAGTTTTTATTATTTCTTCTCTAGCAGAATGTGAAAGATTGCCCTTTGATTTACCAGAAGCGGAAGAGGAATTAGTAGCAGGTTATCAAACAGAATATTCGGGTATCAAATATGGTTTATTTTACCTTGCCTCTTACCTAAATTTATTAGTTTCTTCATTATTTACAACAGTGCTTTACTTGGGTGGGTGGAATTTATCTATTCCATATATATCCATTCCTGAACTTTTCGGAATAAATAAAATTGCTGGAGTCTTTGGAATGACAATTGGTATCTTTATTACATTAGCTAAAGCTTTTTTTTTTCTCTTCATTTCTATCACAACAAGATGGACTTTACCTAGGATGAGAATGGATCAGCTATTAAATCTTGGATGGAAATTTCTTTTACCTATTTCATTAGGTAATCTATTATTGACAACTTCTTCTCAACTTGTTTCTCTCTAAATAACAGAATAAGATAACGATATTCTAGATTTATAACAACTATCTCAAACAAGAGAAAGAAACATCAATTTAGTCATGGATATCCACAATATGTTCCCTATGGTGACCGGTTTCATAAATTATGGTCAACAAACAATACGAGCCGCAAGATACATAGGTCAAAGTTTCATAATTACCTTATCCCATACAAATCGTTTACCTGTAACTATTCAGTATCCTTATGAAAAATCGATCACATCAGAGCGTTTCCGCGGCCGAATCCATTTCGAATTTGATAAATGTATTGCTTGTGAAGTATGTGTTCGTGTATGTCCCATAGATTTACCTGTTGTTGATTGGAGATTTGAAAGGAATATTAAAAAGAAACAATTGCTTAATTACAGTATTGATTTTGGGGTTTGTATATTTTGTGGTAACTGTGTCGAGTATTGTCCAACAAACTGTTTATCAATGACTGAAGAATATGAACTTTCCACTTATGATCGTCACGAATTGAATTATAATCAAATTGCTTTAGGTCGGTTACCGATGTCAGTAATTGGGGATTACTCAATTCAAACAATTATGAATTCAACTCAAATCAAAATAGACAAAGATAAACCCCTTGATTCAAGAACGATTAACGATTACTAAGATTTTCTTTGGATATAGAGGATCCCAGCTTCTTTTGGTTGGTCAGAAACTACATAACTATTGATTGTTTGTTGAGAATTATTCTTTAGATTTAAACTTCAGAATAGATTCTACTTTTCGTTATTTTTTAGAAATATAAAATTCGAACTAGTTTTTTTTTTCTTTCAGATAAAAAAAAAGGCAAAGCCCTTTCTCTTTCCTGGACCATTTAGTAAGGTCATGAAATATCTCGACTTATTTATCTCTTATTTTATACATAATGGATTTACCTGGACCAATACATGATATACTTGTAGTATTTCTAGGATCATTTCTTATATTAGGAGGTCTGGGGGTAGTATTATTTACCAATCCAATTTATTCTGCCTTTTCATTAGGATTGGTTCTTATTTGTATATCTTTATTCTATATTCTATTGAACTCCTATTTTGTAGCTGCCGCACAGCTCCTTATTTATGTGGGAGCCATAAATATCTTAATTATATTTGCTGTTATGTTCATGAATGGTTCAGAATATTCCAATAATTCCTATCTTTGGACCGTTGGAGATGGGGTTACTTCACTGGTTTGTACAAGTATTTTTTTTTCACTAATTCTTACTATCTCGGATACGTCCTGGTACGGAATTATTTGGACTACAAAATCAAACCAGATTATTGAACAGGACCTTGTAAGTAACGTTCAACAAATTGGAATTCATTTATCAACAGATTTTTATCTTCCATTTGAATTTATTTCTATAATTCTTTTAGTTTCTTTGATAGGTGCAATTACTATGGCCCGTCAATAATAAATACTTAGAATTCAGAATTCACAAAATTCTTAGAATTATATATTCTAAAATGAAAAAGGTTAAGGGTTTTATTTTAGTTAAATCTAATGCCAATACCCTCTTCTTTCTGTAATTGCTCTATTCTAGTCAATCGAATCGATTGACTTGTTGTTCATGTTGAAATGAATCTAGATTGATGAGGAATTAGTCAATGATGTTCGAACATGTACTTTTTTTGAGTGTCTATTTATTCTCTATCGGTATCTATGGACTGATCACAAGTCGAACCATGGTTAGGGCACTTATGTGTCTTGAGCTTATACTAAATTCGGTTAATATAAATCTCGTAACATTTTCTGATTTATTTGATAGTCGACAATTAAAAGGAGATATTTTTTCCATCTTTATTATAGCTATTGCGGCCGCTGAGGCAGCTATTGGGCTAGCTATTGTTTCGTCGATCCATCGTAACAGAAAATCAATTCGTATCAATCAATCGAATTTATTGAATAATTAGTCAAAATTAGCATATCTATTAAATATATAATATATATCTATTTATTATTTATATATGGATAGATATAATATAGTTTATTTGTTTATTTATAGTAATTTATAGTAAGAAAATTTACCATTTGTTGGACAATTTGAATTGATATGTGTGAATCGTATTAGCATGTTATTGAAACGAAAATCAAAGCCCCCTGGTCCTTTCTCATGAACAGATTTAAAAATCTATTGATTCTTAAGATTTTGATAAACCATTGATTCGTCTGGTGTCCACAATATAAATAGACAAGTCTACTTATTTTACCAGATCGAAAATTTTTTATGTTCAAAACTGGAATTTATAGATCCAATGTCGCATTCAGTAAAAATTTATGATACATGTATAGGGTGTACTCAATGTGTACGAGCTTGCCCCACAGATGTATTGGAAATGATACCTTGGGATGGATGTAAAGCTAAGCAAATTGCTTCCGCCCCAAGAACCGAGGACTGTGTAGGTTGTAAGAGATGTGAATCCGCTTGCCCAACAGATTTTTTGAGTGTCCGTGTTTATTTATGGCATGAAACAACTCGCAGCATGGGTCTATCTTATTGATACGTTATAAAAAACTCCACTTGAATCATTTGATTCCTTTTTACCGACAAAAGCCCCTTGCTCAAGAAAATATATTTTCTCGAGCAAGGGGCTTTTTGGTCAATCAATCCGTATCTTGTCTTTATCACGAGTTATTTCCCTTGGTTAACAATACTTGTTGTTTTGCCGATATTCGCGGGTTCTTCAATTTTATTTTTTCCTCATAGGGGAAATAAGGTATTTAGATGGTATACTATATGTATCTGCTTACTTGAACTCCTTCTAACAACCTATGTATTCTGTTATCATTTCCAATTGGACGATACGTTAGTTCAATTGGGGGAAGATTCAAAATGGATAGATATTTTTGATTTTCACTGGAGACTGGGAATCGATGGGCTTTCCATAGGGCCTATTTTACTGACAGGATTTATCACTACTTTAGCTACTTTAGCAGCTTGGCCGGTTACTCGAAATTCACAATTTTTCTATTTCCTGATGTTAGCAATGTACAGTGGTCAAATAGGATCGTTTTCTTCTCGAGACCTTTTACTTTTTTTCATCATGTGGGAGTTAGAATTAATTCCTGTTTACTTACTTTTATCCATGTGGGGAGGAAAAAAACGTTTGTACTCAGCTACAAAGTTTATTTTGTACACTGCGGGGGGTTCCATTTTTCTATTAATAGGAGTTCTGGGTATGGGTTTATACGGTTCCAATGGGCCAACATTAGATTTTGAAAGATTAGCCAATCAATCATATCCTGTGACATTGGAAATAATATTCTATTTCGGCTTCCTTATTGCTTATGCTGTCAAATTGCCGATTATACCCCTACATACATGGTTACCCGATACTCATGGAGAAGCGCATTACAGTACATGTATGCTTCTAGCTGGAATCTTATTAAAAATGGGAGCCTACGGATTAATTCGGATCAATATGGAATTATTACCGCATGCTCATTCTATATTTTCTCCCTGGTTGGTGATAGTGGGGACAATCCAAATAATCTATGCAGCTTCAACCTCTCTTGGTCAACGCAATTTAAAAAAGAGAATAGCCTATTCTTCTGTATCTCACATGGGTTTTACAATTATAGGAATTGGTTCTATAACCGACATGGGACTCAACGGGGCCATTTTACAAATACTCTCTCATGGATTTATTGGTGCTGCACTTTTTTTCTTAGTGGGAACGAGTTGTGATAGAATACGTCTTATTTATCTCGACGAAATGGGTGGGATATCTATTCCAATGCCAAAAATATTTACCATGTTTAGTAGTTTCTCGATGGCCTCTCTTGCATTGCCGGGGATGAGTGGTTTTGTTGCGGAATCAGCAGTCTTTTTTGGAATAATTACCAGTCAAAAATATCTTTTAATGCCCAAAATGCTAATTACATTTGTAATGGCAATTGGAATGATATTAACTCCCATTTATTTATTATCTATGTCACGTCAGATGTTCTATGGGTATAAACTATTCAACGTTCAAAACTCTAATTTTATGGATTCTGGACCGCGAGAACTATTTGTTTCGATCTGTATCTTTCTACCTGTAATAGGGGTTGGTATTTATCCTGATTTCGTTCTCTCGCTATCAGTTGACAAGGTACAAGCTATCCTATCTAATTATTTTCATAGATAGTTTTCATTAATGAGATAGAAAGCAAAGTCTTATATATAATTCTTTCATTTTGAGTTCGCCGTATAATGCAAAAAAGTTAGTTAGGATTGTAATGAGATGTATCTCGAGTTTTTGAGAACCCTTTATTCAATATTCAATTCAAAGGGTTCTCAAAAACCCGCACGAGCTTTCGTTATATACGGGACGATGTTCTTATGTGTTCCTCGTGGAGTTTATTTAATTAGATTGTAATGTGAATGAACCATAACTATGTAGACCTATTCCTAATAGATTGATTCCGAAATAACATATCCAAATTATAAAAAATCCTATAGAAGCTACAAGTGCTGAATTCGTACCTTGAAAACTTTGATTTGTTCTAGTATGTGAATAAATCGCGAATATGGTCCAAGTAATAAATGCCCAAATTTCCTTGGGGTCCCAATTCCAATAGGATCCCCATGCCTCATTAGCCCATACTGCCCCAGAAAGAATACCTATAGTTAAAAAGATAAATCCTAAACTAATGACACGATAACTCCAATAATCCAAACGCCGAGTTAATTGATATTTGTAATAATTTCGAAATGAAAGAAAAGAGGTGTCTTTAAAAACATTTCTTTTTTCATTCAAGTAGTGGATCTCTCCAAAGAAAAATGACTTAATTAAGAAATTATTGCTTTTGCAAAAAATATCGATGTTTTTTCGAAATGTAATAACTAGAAAAGCAACTGATAATAATGATCCACATAAAAGAGATGCATAGCTCAATAACATCATACTTACGTGCATCATTAACCACTGAGATTGTAGAGCGGGTACTAATATTGCCGATTGGTGCATTTCAGTTGAAAGACCCGATGTGGCGAACCCTTGGGTAAAAATGGCACTTGGTATGGTTATTGCACTTAAATCATTTTTATGATTCTGCATCTTGGGAATTATATGAATAATGGAAAAACTCCATGAAAGAAAGATTAATGACTCGTATAAATTACTTAAAGGAAAATGTTTCGAAGAAATCCAACGAGTAACTAATAATCCTGTTATAAAGAAAAAAGTCGCTATCATCCCTTTTTCCGGCGAATCACGCAATCCTAGGATTTCGTAAACTAATAAGTTCATCAAATGAATCGTAATCACAATTGAAATAATCGAAAAAGAGAGATGAGTTAATATATGTTCTAAAGTCACAAATATCATAAACATAAACGGGGTTTCCATTACAGAATTGAAATCAGGAATTAAATACATTATAGGATCCGTTGTGTTTCTTTTTTTATAGTATGCCGCCACTCGGACTCGAACCGAGATGCTCTAGCACTGCTTCCTAAGAGCAGCGTGTCTACCGATTTCACCATGGCGGCTTACTTGAAATAATAATAGTCAATCCATGTTGAATCGTCGAGATTAAAGGATTCCATATGGTTTAGGAAACATTAGAATTGATGAATTGAATAAAGGCTGCTTGAAATTCATATTTGAATCCTCAATAAGCCTTAGTTAGTATCGTCGTAGGTTCTGTTTTAACAATCTATTTTTATGTACTATATACTAAGTATTCCCAGAACAGTTTGGATTTCAAAGTTTTGTTCTAAATCGAGGTATAAACTCCTAGGTTTCCCCTTTTTCCATTTTTTTTTTTTATTATTATTCATTTTAAATCCATGAAATCGGATAAATTAAATGAAAAACGAATTGAATCGTAAAAAAAAAATGGATTTCCTCTTATCAATTAAAAGAATGAAATAGCTAGGATTTCGTTTTATATGTATCACAATACGAAATCAAGGGATTTTTCTAATGATAATGATACTAGGGTATCAAAATCATTAACTATATGAGAATTTATTAAGAATTCATATTTAAGAATTAATGAATATTAATTAATATATAACTATATTAGTTAATATAATGTATAATACTCTTTATTGTGTACATAATATTTCGAATTTATGATCAAACCAACGAATTGCCCTTTTATTTTGAATTAGGCATATAATAAAACAAAAGAGTTTCCATACCTATCGCAATTTACTGTACTTTTCTTTTCACAATGGATTTCTATTGTGAAAAGAAAAGTACAGTAATAGGAAAAACCATATCACAAATGAAATCGACTATAATAAAAACGAGAATGAAAAAAAAGAATATTATATTTAGAACCCAGAGTAGACGGGAAAATTATTATTCTACATACCACAGCAACTAATTCTAACTACTATATAAGGAATTCAATAAAGTTCAATACATTAGTTATTAGTTAATGGAAATTTTCCATCTTCTAAAACGGGAAGTTGTTCGAGCCGTGAAATTTTAGATTACTCCAATTTTTTTTTACTTGTTTGTCGCACAAAAAAACTTTTTGAATTCCCAGTGGAAATCGATTTAGCTAAAGAAAAAGCTTTTACTGCAGCAAAATATCCCCTTTTCTTCCAAATATTTCTACGAATACGTTTTTTTGATATAGAAGTACGTTTTTTTGGAACTGCCATTCAAAAAGAGTTACTCATTTTTATCGTTGTATGTGAAAGACATATATTTCTCAAATCAAAATAGATCGTTCTTTTTCGTTATTTTTTATACTTAATTATGTTAATAATTTTTACATACCATTTTATTTTACAAATACATTTTTTTCTTTTATATATTATATATATGTATATATAAATATATATATACGTGTATATCACATATATAATAGACTAGGACAAAAAATAGAATATATAATAATAAGCGGGGACATCCATTTAAAAGGAATTTTGATTACTATTAATTCATTAAGTTCAGAGTGACGTGTTTATTTGAGTTCTAATTTCAACTAGTAACTAATCTGTTAAACAAAACATTCCATTACCCAACAAGAGAGACTTTTCCTTTTAGTTATTTTTTATTTCAGTTCTATAAGAGGAGTATTCTAAAATTTATGATAAAGATCAGTTTCCCCGTTGGATTAGAATCTAATCAATCAGTTCCGCATTGAGTTAGGTAATTCCTACAAATTAATTAGAATAAAATAACTAAGTCTTTTTTTTTGTCGATTTATTGATGGATACTTGGTGTAACTGTTTTTCCTTAGTTTTTTCTTATTATACGATATAGTTACAAATCGACAGAATAGAATGTAGTTGTAGAATAATTTTAAATCACATACATATTCTCTGTCTTAATAGATATCTTTCTTTAGATACTTTTTTAGATACTTAAAGTTAATAACTAAGTAATCAATTTTACCTAGTCATTCCTTTTGACTAACCAACTGTCACTTTTTTCATATTTACCATATTTGATAAAAAGTTAGTTCAGAATAATGAAAAATAAAAATATTTAAAAGTTTGCATATATATTTTTTTGTTGATTTATTATTGTTCTTTTCGAAATAGATAAAAATTGGTGAATCGGAAATAATTATAAGAAAAAAAATGAAAATTCGTTTTTTATGGAACATATATATCAATATGCATGGATAATACCCTTTCTTCCATTTCCAGTTACTATGTCAATGGGATTTGGACTTCTGCTTATTCCCACGGCAACAAAAAATATTCGTCGTATGTGGGCTTTTCCGAGTGTTTTGATGTTAAGTATAGCTATGGTGTTTTCGGCCAATTTGGCTATTCAGCAAATAAATGGAAGTTTTATCTATCAATATCTATGGTCTTGGACCATCAATAATGATTTTTCTTTAGAATTCGGACACTTGATCGATTCACTGACTTCTATTATGTCAATATTGATTACTACTGTTGGAATCATGGTTTTTATTTATAGTGACAATTATATGTCTCACGATCAGGGATATTTGAGATTTTTTGCTTATATGAGTTTTTTTAATATTTCTATGTTGGGATTAGTTACCAGTTCCAATTTAATACAAATTTATATTTTTTGGGAACTTGTGGGAATGTGTTCGTATTTATTAATAGGTTTTTGGTTCACGCGACCCATTGCAGCAAGTGCTTGTCAAAAAGCTTTTGTAACCAACCGTATAGGGGATTTTGGTTTATTATTAGGAATTTTAGGTTTTTATTGGATAACTGGTAGTTTCGAATTTCGAGATTTGTTCGAAATAGTTAATAATTTGCTTCATAATAATGGAGTCAATTCTTTATTTGTTGCTCTGTGTGCCTCTTTTTTATTCCTTGGTGCAGTTGCGAAATCCGCACAATTTCCCCTTCACATATGGTTACCTGATGCTATGGAAGGACCTACACCCATTTCGGCTCTTATACACGCAGCTACTATGGTAGCAGCAGGGATTTTTCTTGTAGCTCGGCTTATTCCTCTTTTCATAGTTATACCTTACATAATGAATTTCATTTCTTTAATAGGGATAATAACAGTACTATTAGGAGCTACTTTGGCTCTTGCTCAACGAGACATTAAAAGAAGTTTAGCTTATTCTACAATGTCTCAATTGGGTTATATTATGTTAGCTCTAGGTATAGGTTCTTATAGAGCTGCTTTATTTCATTTGATTACTCATGCCTATTCGAAAGCTTTATTATTTTTGGGATCCGGTTCCATTATTCATTCAATGGAACCTATTGTTGGATATTCACCAGAGAAAAGTCAGAATATGGTTCTTATGGGTGGTTTAACAAGATATGTTCCAATTACAAGAATTTCTTTTTTATTAGGTACACTTTCTCTTTGTGGTATTCCACCTCTTGCTTGTTTTTGGTCCAAAGATGAAATTCTTAAGGATAGTTGGTTATATTCACCAATTTTCGCACTAATAGCTTCCTTCACAGCGGGATTAACTGCATTTTATATGTTTCGAATGTATTTATTAACCTTTGATGGATATTTGCGCGTTCAGTTTCAAGATTACAGTAGTACTAAAAATAGTTTC